GAAGGATGAAAGAAAGAAAGAAAAAGAATATGGATGATATAAAATTCCAATATGTAAGGTCTATGAGTCATCTCATAAAAAATCCGTGTAATAAAGCATCAATAAGGATTCATCATTAAAAGGATCTGCTCATCGAACAAAAAATAAAGAGCTTCGAGCCAATAAAGACTAAGAATATTGACTCAAGAACTAATAGCTCCATTGTAGAATTTAGACCTAACCATTAAGTAAGAAGGGATGGGAACGATGGAACCTGTGAATTCAAAAGATTCTAGTGAAAATGAATTCGAACGATTCATTGATCGGGATGGCGGAACCGACCAGAAACCAATTAATCTATTCGGAAAAGTTATGAACTAATGATAGAACTGAAATAGAAATTGAAAGAGTAAATATTCGCCCGCGAAAACTTTATTTTTTTGGATTGCTAAATTTAGGGTCAATCCAATACGATAAAGAGTAAAACAAAAGAAAGATTCCTTTTAACATTCTAAATCTAAAATAGATAAATATAAGAAAAAAAGTTATTTAATATATTTAGTTATCTATTATCTATACTATACAAACAAGATATAAAAATTAATAATAGATTTGATCTAGATTAAATGAAATCCATGAGTCAGCGGATTACTTATTAAATACATGTATATCTTAATTCAAATTATATTATATCTGAATTGAATTCTAAATCTTTAATTTGAATTTATTTTTATTCGCGAGGAGCTGGATGAGAAGAAACTCTCACGTCCAGTTCTGTAGTAGAGATGGAATTCAAAACAAACCATCAACTATAACCCCAAAAGAACCAGATTCCGTAAACAACATAGAGGAAGAATGAAGGGAATATCTTATCGAGGTAATACTATTTGTTTTGGTAAATACGCTCTTCAGGCACTTGAACCCGCTTGGATCACATCTAGGCAAATAGAAGCAGGTCGACGAGCAATGACACGAAATGCACGTCGCGGTGGAAAAATATGGGTTCGTATATTTCCAGATAAACCAGTTACAGTAAGACCCGCAGAAACACGTATGGGTTCAGGTAAAGGCTCTCCCGAATATTGGGTAGCTGTTGTTAAGCCTGGTCGAATTCTTTATGAAATGGGTGGAGTAACAGAAAATATAGCCCGAAGGGCTATTTCAATAGCAGCGTCTAAAATGCCTATACGAGCTCAATTTATAATTTCGGGCTAAAAAAGAAATAGGCCCTAATTAAAAATAGCGGATGCAGGTTTCTTTTTTTGGACAAATAATATTTCTTTTTTTCTTTGACCTTTGTATTGTAAAAACAGATAAAAAAAAAATGATATGATTCAACCTCAGACCCATTTGAATGTAGCAGATAACAGCGGGGCTCGAGAATTGATGTGTATTCGAATCATAGGAGCTAGCAATCGTCGATATGCTCGTATTGGTGACGTTATTGTTGCTGTGATCAAAGACGCAGTTCCAAACATGCCTCTACAAAGATCAGAAGTGGTCAGAGCTGTAATTGTACGTACTTGTAAAGAACTTAAACGTGACAACGGTATGATAATACGATATGATGACAATGCTGCAGTTGTGATTGATCAAGAAAGAAATCCAAAAGGAACTCGAGTTTTTGGTGCGATTGCCCGAGAATTGAGACAGTTCAATTTTACTAAAATAGTTTCATTAGCTCCCGAGGTATTATAAAATGAGACCACGATATGGTTATAGTAGGGTATTTAAAAGAAATAGATTAATATTCATTTAGTAGATTTTGTCTCACGTATATACCTTTTAAAATTAATATTCATAAACAAATACGTAAAAAAAAAAAAAAGAAAAAACATGTTGATTATATCCAAATTTGGAGCACCAATAATTTTAATTAATCATGGGTAGTGATACTATTGCTGACATAATAACCTCTATACGAAATGCCGATATGTATAGAAAAAGCGTGGTTCGAGTAGCATCTACTAATATCAGCGAAAGTATTGTGAAAATACTTTTACGAGAGGGTTTTATCGAAAACGTGAGAAAACATCGAGAAAACAACAAATATTTTTTGGTTTTAACCCTACGACATAGAAGGAATAGGAAAAGCACTTATAGAAATCTTTTAAATTTAAAACGGATCAGTCGGCCGGGTCTACGAATCTATTCTAACTATCAAAGAATTCCTAGAATTTTAGGTGGGATGGGTGTTGTAATTCTTTCTACATCTCGGGGTATAATGACAGACCGAGAGGCTCGACTAGAAAGAATAGGCGGAGAAATTTTGTGTTATATATGGTAATCTTTCTAATATCCGAATTGAATATGAAACTTCTTATTTGTGAAAAAGAAAAGAGAAGTGCTGGGTTGTCTAATAGGGTTCTTCCTCCACTAGTTAATACTTCAAGGGGGTTTTGCCTGGAATGAAAGAACAAAAATGGATTCATGAAGGTTTAATTACTGAATCGCTTCCCAACGGTATGTTCCGGGTTCGTTTAGATAATGAAGATATAATTCTAGGTCATGTTTCAGGAAA